ACGTATGTACATATATTAGATGTACATATAGATAGCACTTTATTTCTTTTAGTTTGATTTCCCATCTCAAGAAGTCATTGATTGAACAATTAACGGATGATCCGCGGAGTTAAGTTATACAGTAACTTCTTCGGATTTGTAAAAGGAGTAGAGCAGACCCTGTCCATTTTTCATGCTTAAACATGAGATGAATCAAAAAAAGCATAAAAACTTTTCTAGTAGTCTAAAACAAATGTTAAATGTGTGATATGTGGATCGCTCAACAGAAGAAAGATCTCATTTTCTTATGTGTCGGATCTCTTTGGCCAATCACTAATCGCTTCGTTTCCGATAGAAAGAAAATATGTATTGTCGTAATAGCAGAACGACTTTCTTTTAGAAAGGTAAAAGAAAAAGGGGAAATAAATAAAGAAAAAAAAATAGTATTAGTTTTTCTTATTGTAATATCCATAATTATGATAAGAGCTGATTCACTAAAATAGAATATTTAGGAAAAATTAGGTTGGAAAAAATCGCCTATCATGCGTAGATTTGAGTTTCGAAATACAATTATGGTAATCATTCATTACTGTATTCCAGTACAATTTGGAAGACATTTTTCTTTTTTTAGGGCTTCGCAAAATGATCAATAAAGAATTGATACGGTTCGATTGAGCAATTAGTAGTGCCCAGCCCTAGAGTCCACTCCTTCCCCATACTACAAGTGAAAGGGAAAATGTAAAGACTACCATTAAAGCAGCCCAAGCAAGACTTACTATATCCATGTGAATTATGTCCCCTATTTCTATGAAGGAATTATTCTATTATTGATTAATAATCATAGCGGAATCAATGGCGCAGAGTCAAAATAGGTAAGACTATTTATTGATGAACCAATTCAATGAATACACTCGTAACAAGTTTCTCTATTTTAGGGTTTCTGGTAAAATCAGGAAGCATTTAGTACAAATACGATGATACACACGCCTTTTCCTTGGAAATATCAAAGGAATGCTTCTATATGGAGCATGTAAGAATAGTAAGACCTATTGTTTGTTTTGATATTAATGCCTTTCCTTACTAAGCAAAAAGCATAAAAATATACCATCACGATAGATAACTATCTATCAGATACCTCTATTTCCTATTTGATCTAAGCTTACTGTCTTTCTTTCTGTGAAAGAATCCGGAGAACTCACCACCACTATTAATTAATACATTCTTTTTTTTTCAACTTTAACCTTTACTCTTTTAATACCAGACGGAGTCACGAGACACTACTTTGAATAAGGGTAATTTAAGAGATCTTGTTATTATAGTCTTTCGTATAATCTCTTCTTCAATTCTAGTAGCAAAAACAGAGTGTCCCTTAGGAACCTTTGGATACCGAGATTTCCGACCTTAGTTCTGAATCCCGGAATTGACTCTCACCATTTATTTGATTCAATTGAAAAATCAAATAAATGGTGAGAGTCAATCATTAAAGTAATAAGTGAGAGTTGCTTCATCCCTATTGATACCGATTTGGGCTACACCTCAATTTTGAGAAAAAAAAATTACAGTCTTTTAGAAAACCTACACCATGGGTTATCAAAATCGAGTATTGACACGCCCACTTAGTCCTTTGCCTCTGCTTCTTGCGGAGCAAGAATTCGTCGAATTAGATCGGCAAGATAGGAAAGAAATACAAAATCTTTTGTTGATCAGGCGACACCCGGATTTGAACTGGGGATAAAGGATTTGCAGTCCCCCGCCTTACCACTTGGCCATGCCGCCAAATTCGGTCCAAAATGGATAAAAATATTATCTATATTCTAATTCTATTACTCACTCCTTTTTTTATCTTGAATACCATTGTACTTATCCTTTTTAAAAAAGAAATTCCTGTTTTTTATTGGATCTAGTTTAGATTCTCCTCTTCGATTGATTGTATCTTAAAATATACATCGCTTAAAAACATCCCTTCTCTTTTTTATTGAGAGTAGAAAAAATGGATTTCCGGTCACAGACTGCAAAATTCAGGACAAATTGAAACCATTAACAATTTACTTTGAATTAGCGAACGATTCTTCCATTTTTATCTCCAATGAAATTTTGTTTCATTGAATAGCAAAAGAAAATCAAATTGATTTATGACTAATCAGTATTCATTTTTTTTTCAATAAGCAATCCTTTTCAATTATCAATTATAATTATAATAACATATATGTGTATATGTAAACCCCAGAACAGAAATTGTTACCCAGATATCAAACCGGATCTCTCTCTTATGTACATATCCCTATAGAGAATTCTCCTGTTTCAATTTTTCATTGAATATATTGAATAGAAAATACAAATTTTGATGGAGTGTGACTCACGTTGTCCCAAGTGAAATTACAATAAAAGATGTGATATATGGATAAAATAGATAGCCGTATCAGCATGTACTTAATAAAATAAATACAATTACAATAAATACTATTCTTATTATATTTTCTATTTATATTACGCAATTCAATCATATTCTATAAATTCCACT